TTTTGTTCGGTCCGATTCAGGTGCCAATTCAGGTACCAAATAGAACCCATCATTGGTTTGATCATTGATAAGGTGAATACCCAGGCCCTTCAATGCTAGGCATAATGAGGATAAGGACCTCAAAATAACCTCTTTTCGTCCTATGAACTTTAAGGTGTATGAAGTATCATATTTGACTCTTGGGGCGGATTGATAGAGACTCCATTTAACTTAGGTTGATCTAGGCCGGAGGCAGACCTACGTCAGGGTAACCCTTCTTTGAAACACTTTGGTATTGCTCCCGGATCAGAATTCAAATAATGAATCCGAGCGCATGGAGCCATCTCGTTATCTTCCTGTCAAGAAAAAATATGGTAGACTAGCCGATCTTTTTATCAGTTAATGAAAGAGCCCAATGCAAAAAAAAAACGCATGTTGGGTCTTTGAAACAGTTCGAATCATTTCGATAATAATAAGTTTGATCTGTTTTACCGAGAAGGTCTACGGTTCGAGTCCGTATAGCCCTATACATTTTTGTATTCATTTCCTAATTAGTGCGTGTGACCGGCCGGTTGATTGTTCCATAGAAATGGAATCATTCCCACAGGATCACGGAGATCCCTCGGGGCTTGAAAACAATAATTTATTCCAATGGATCCAATCGGATCGGTATTTTCAAATTTCGGATAAACAAACCCATTCTTCTTCATTAATCTTCGTCTGTGAATGACATACGGCCTTTTTCCTCTTTTATTTGTCCATGATCCAAGATTTAGTGATACACCTTTGCTTTGGTATACCCAAGTCAATTTATGAAGTCAAAATCATAACATGAGCCTGGCTCAAGAAAAACTCCAACCTGACCCAACCAAATCAAACCCAAATTCAATCTAATAGTAAGTCACATTATCTAGAACCTATTCTTGTTCTTGGATTTGTAGAAAAGCCAGAGTTTCAAAAACGAAGCTCTTTGGTAAGTTTCATTGTACAATAGGCTTTTCTTCGTATAACCGGCTTAGCAAAGCAAGTAGTCATTTTTCTGTACAATACTTAAACTTATAACTTCTTTTTTTTTATTCCAATTTACCCAATCCAATTTGTTCATCATTCCAATTCTACCAATGCAGACTTTATCTAAAAAGATTAGGGCCCATTTGAACTTGGATGAGTTAGGAATCCCCCGACGTATCGCCTTTTGGCAGAACAACAATCCCAATTCATTGTTTTAGAGACAATGAATTGGTCCTAAATGTATCAACGCACCCTCTTCTATTTCTATGTTCTATGAGTTGGTTTTGGGATGGGGAGATTTTGTCTATCGAATCGTTCGACAACGCATGATTCCATTCGAAGTATCTTCTGTAAATCATTTACGATTCAGCCGACTCTACCATTAAACTATGCCCCATTTTGTAGGTTTGCTTCAAAAGAAACGTTTTTTGTTGTCACGAAACCTAACTCGTTGGTTGGTCCTGCTAGGTGTTATTATTACATTAAATAAATAAGTATTTCGAGTCATTCCAAATCACGATCTTTAGTCCTAGAAATGGGTCTGAAATGATTCTTTCAAGACTTCTAACTCGGGGGTAAAGCCGGGGCCGGGGTAGTACAGGTCCAAAGTTTCCTAATTTGGGTATAGGAACCCATGAGTTTTTATATGTAAGGGTTCCTCACAATTCAATGGATTGAATCAAATCAATTAAGTATAAATCTGGGACAGGGAGAGAGAATCGAATCGGTCGATGCATTCCGTTTTCGTATCCGTATCAAATCAATAGAAACAATAATCCTCTATCCGGATCTTAATGAAAAGAATACACCAACACAGCCACGTAGAATATACCATAAATCCCGAGATGGAAATTCCTAGAAATTCTATTACATCTGACTACTGACTATATTCTAAATCACTAAGAAAAAAAAAAAGAGAGAGAGAGAAAAAATGGGCCAGACCTCCTCTTTGTCTCTATTATATTAATAGAATATTGAAATTCTTTATGTTTAATATTTCATTTAATCTTATTTGAATAATATTGTTTGAATATTATTTCAATTTCAATTCATATTATTTAAAATATTCTTTAAAAAAAATTCCTTAATTCCTTTTTTTGTTTGATAGAAAACCCGAGGCAAGGTAGAAGAGAGTTTGATTTGTATAATAGCATTATATGTCTACACCATATCTAAATAGAATCGAAGTAAGTGTAAGTGGGATTCCGTTGGATGAATCTTGAGACGATACATGACCCACAACAAGTAAACAAACGAAACTATGTGGTTTGATCAAAATTGTTGTTTCGACTAATGCAGTTATGGATGAATTGAGAATTCCAATTTGAATCAACTAATTCGGTATATTCCACATTAATAGGAGTGCTTCTATGTTTCTGCTTCACGAATATGATATTTTCTGGGCATTTCTAATAATATCAAGTGTTATTCCTATTTTGGCATTTCTAATTTCCGGAGTTTTGGCCCCGATTAGTGAAGGACCAGAGAAGCTCTCTAGTTATGAATCGGG